TTATCAAAAAATCCCATTCTTTTCTCATTCTGCATTGAATCATATGAATCGATCTAGCAATGATGGAATTTCGATTCTGTTTACTGAATCACATGAAATTTTACCCAACTCCATATATATGGAATGTATGAAATACGTATGAACGGAGGAAAAAAGATGATTTTAGACTTAATTTTAGACTTAGTTAAATTGGAATTTCTAAGAGACAGATCCAAACGGAAAGGAATTGATAAATTCCACTTAGAATTATGGAGTTTTTTTATTTTGTCTAGAATAGAAAATTCACTTTATACCATTATTATGATATTACATATTCCAATCCGATTGGATATCAGAAAAATAAATGGATTCGGGATTTGATCCATTCACGGAGATAAAGACATAATAATCAGAAACAATATAACAATAGAAAGTTAATTTTTTGAGTACTTAACTCTTTCGTGAATTCCATTGTTCCAAAAATGATTTGCAGAGAACTCCTTTTTCTTTTTTTCGTAGAATTTTGATTTTTAGAATACGATTGAAGTGCATAAGAAGGCTTGTATTTATTAAACCCGCGCTGCTATAGCTATCTATCCATACATCGCTCTCCTTTCCTTTATTGCATACTTCTACTCGGGACAGCACATGTGGTACTCTATCAAAATTTCTATTTTCTCTTCAATCTAATCAATTTAAATTGCAGTACGACAAGTGTCCGCCTATTCCCTATAAACAGGCATCATACACAAATAATATACCCCATAAGCTAACTGTGGAACACAACTTATGTTTGGGGTTTACATATACTAATAATTGACATTATAATTGAAATTGAGTTGAGAAGGTTTTTTTTTCAATAAAAAAATCAAGACTGATTAGTTATATATCAATTTTGAGTTTCTTATATCATTTATCATTAGGTAAAGACAATTTGAGATGTAAATCCAAGAGTGGGTCATGAATTTACAGTCATATAGTTAATGGTTCCAATTTGTTCTGAATTTTTGCTTTTGTAACTGAAAAAAATTCCCATTTGGTTTTTTATTTTTTAATAGAAAAGAGAGGTATTTAGATATTGGGTGTTTTGAGATACTATAAAATTAATTGAAGGGAAGGCGCCGGCCCCCCCCAAAAAAACAAATAACAAATAAAGGGGAATATTTCATCTATTTGGTATCGTTTTGGCGGCATGGCCGAGCGGTAAGGTGGGGGACTGCAAATCCTTTTTCCCCAGTTCAAATCTGGGTGTCGCCTGATTAACAAAAGACAAGACTCGAAATCCCTTATTCTTTATTCCCCTTTGCTGTTATAACTCGCCGAATTTTTCCCAGCAAAACACGCGTAGTCTTGAGACTTTCTTGATTGGAAACAGCTGGGGGTTCCCTTCTTTAAATTAAAGTGCCGTAACTCGTTGTATTTAGGATTCAAGGAAAGATTATAGTAGTGGAAGGGCTATCATATCAAATAAAGAGTTACCGATTTTTTTCCATTACTAATGTCGTGTCTACTGGCCGGGTCTTGAATTAGATTGGATGGATAATTGGCTTTTTTCTTTTACTTAATGATAATGAAGGACAAGAAAAATAAAGAATAGGTATCAGTATTCCTACATATATATATTAGTAGCATTCCCTTTGATACTTCAAAAGAAAAGCGTAACTGCAGTTTAATTTTTCATATTTATTGGAGTCTTTGATCGAGGGTGTTGGGTCAGAATCCCCTTTTGACTCTGCACCAGTGATTCCACTATTATTAATAAACACTAATGGAATAATTCCTTCATATTGAGAGAGATAGGGGACATAATTCACATGGATATAGTAAGTCTCGCTTGGGCTGCGTTAATGGTAGTCTTTACATTTTCCCTTTCACTCGTAATATGGGGAAGGAGTGGACTCTAGAGATACTACGAATTGAGTTGGGGAATCAAATTGTATCACTTTTTTATAGATTTTTTATAGATCGTTTTGCAAAGCATAAATAATCTTTATTAATTATTTAATATATTTAATTCATTTTAAAAAATTGAATTAATAAAAATATCTTCATTCCGAAATTGTATTGGCTTTTATTTCTGCTGTGCTTTCTTGACGCGTTTGCTATCATGGCTGAAGGATTCAAAATCGATAGGATAACCCCTTTCTAATTTCGAAATCCGAAGAAGTTACCGTAGAACTCCTTGGATTATCTGTAGACCGCGCAATCGATTACTTCTGTGAAATGCTAAAAAAAAGATTACTTTCTAATTTTCTAGAAATTAGAAAATAATAAGAGTTGCCTCGCGATTATTTCAGATTGATTGGAATCAACAAAAATCAAATAGATAAAGGAAACAAATAGATGAAGCAAAGAAATAGAATTGAGATACTATGTACATTACATATATTTAATTGATATTAACATTTATGAAGATCCATATACATATTGTAGATTGATCTCGATTCAGTTTGTATCTTTCGAGATTACAATAATAAAAATGGATAGTATGGTCGAACGATTCAAAAATGAATCGTTCGAC